GTGTGTACACGTGTGTGTGTGTGTGGGAGTGGGTATAGGCGTGTGTGCACACGAGTATGTGTGTACACGTGTGTGTGTGTGTGTGGGAGTGGGTATAGGCGTGTGTGCACACAAGTATGTGTGTACACAAGTGTGTGTGTGTGTGGGAGTGGGTATGGGCGTGTACATATACTTGTGTGTGTTTGTGTGTACATACATACACAAGTGTGTGTGTGTGGGAGTGGGTATGGGCGTGTACATGTACTTGTGTGTGTTTGTATACACTTGTATATACATGTGTTCGTTTATGTAATACATGTATATGCTTGTGTATGCTTTAACACACTGCCGAGTGATGAATTCGTGTTCATTTCTTTGGTGCATGTACGCGCGGTAGGGGATTTTCCCCTATTTTTGGGAAAAAAATTCTTCGTTTGGCGTTCTTTATGCCTTGCGACCATTGACTGGAAGCCGAAAAATAACCGCCGGGGTCCGGATCCCACGTGCATTTTTTGCCCAATCAGCAATTATTTTGAATGCTACAGACTGTTTGGGGAATGAAGTCACCGACGCTAAAAAAAATAAAAGTACCAGCCGCCTTTAAAAGAGGGGATGCTATGGGTATGAGGAGACTAGGACGCAAACCTTTCAACCAAAGGCCTTTGAAAAGTGAGGAGGGAAATTCTTAATGTGATGTCCCTGATCTTCCCCACCAGAGGTATTGGAAAAGGTGAGAAATTGGTGCAACCTGTTGTGATGACCTACGAAGCTGGTAATGATACGTACCTTTACAAGGGTTGAGGACGCCTCGTGCTATGCAGGGTTAAGAGATGATATGCAAAGGTACACATATGTGTAAAAAATTTTAGAGAATTTCCCGTTACGAAATTCGGGGGGCAATTCGAGAAATGCTCGATAAACATAGCGATAGCTAAAGTCTGGGTTTGTGGGTGTTTTCGGGGGGCGGGAAATGAGGAGTGAACACTGAGAAAATTGAAGTTATGGAAGAGGGTAAATATTAACTTATTTTTGAAGATGCAGTAAGATTTGATGGTAGAGGAAATATATATATGCCGGCGAAGCCGGCATATACCTTTTTTTTCCTCGGCTGAGGAATCGGGGTTGGTTATAGTAGAGAGATTACTGCTTAGTTGGGGACAACGAAGCCAACGGAGTTGGCTATTGTAGAGAGATTACTGCTTAATTAGGGGGCAACGAAGCCAACGGAGTTGGCTATTGTAGAGAGATTACTGCTTAATTAGGGGGCAACGAAGCCAACGGAGTTGGCTATTGTAGAGAGATTACTGCTTAATTAGGGGGCAACGAAGCCAACGGAGTTGGCTATTGTAGAGAGATTACTGCTTAGTTAGGGGGCAACGAAGCCAACGGAGTTGGCTATTGTAGAGAGATTACTGCTTAGTTAGGGGGCAACGAAGCCAACGGAGTTGGCTATTGTAGAGAGATTACTGCTTAGTTAGGGGGCAACGAAGCCAACGGAGTTGGCTATTGTAGAGAGATTACTGTTTAGTTATTGGGCAACGAAGCCAACGGAGTTGGCTATTGTAGAGAGATTACTGTTTAGTTATTGGGCAACGAAGCCAATGGAGTTGGCTATTGTAGAGGGACTACTGCTTAATTAGGGGGCAACAAAGCCAACGGAGTTGGCTATTGTAGAGAGATTATTGGGGGAAATCAAAAGATAGTTTAATTAAAATGCTAGTTTTGGGGGCTAGCGATGGAAGCGAAGGCTTCTTCTTTTGATGTTTTAGGGGGAGGGGAATTCCCCGTCTCTGGCTTACAAGACCAGTGCTTTATGGTTAAGCTACTAAAGCTATCATTTTATTAGTTTATTTTCTAAGAGGGCGATGAGGGGTATGATTAGGAGGAACAAGCTGAAGTACAGGGCTGATGCGATTTGTCCGATGATGATAAATGGTTGTTCTACTGGCTGGGCTCCAATTCAGGTTAAAATAAGGATGTTGGTAATAGTGAGTCAGAATGTTAGTTGTGATAGTGGGCGGAAGGTTATAGCTTGTTGTTTAGATGCGTGGAGTGACGGGATTAGAACAAGAATTAGTACTGAGAATAATAAAGCTAAGACACCTCCAATTTTGTTCGGGATTGAGCGGAGGATTGCGTAAGCAAATAGGAAGTACCACTCGGGTTTAATATGTGGGGGGGTTACTATTGGGTTAGCCGGGTTAAAGTTTTCTGGGTCTCCTAGCAGGTCTGGTGATAGTAGGGTAAGGGTTGCTAGGATAGTTGTAAAGATGGAGGCCCCCAGGAGATCTTTGTACGTGTAATAGGGGTGAAATCGGATTTTGTCTGTGTTTGATGAGATGCCTAGTGGGTTGTTGGACCCTGTTTCGTGAAGGAATAGAAGGTGGATTATTATAACGCCGGCAAGCCCAAAGGGGAGGGCAAAGTGTAGTGTAAAAAATCGTGTGAGGGTGGCATTGTCAATAGCAAAGCCCCCCCAGGTTCATTGTACGATAGCAGTTCCGATATAGGGGAAGGCAGAGGAGAGGTTAGTGATGACTGTTGCTCCCCAGAATGATATCTGTCCTCATGGGAGGACGTATCCGAGAAAGGCCGTGGCTATAAGTATTAGTAGAAGTGCAACTCCCGAGTATCATGTTTTTTTAAGTGTGTGAGAGCCGTAGTACAGGCCTCGTCCGATGTGGGCGTAGATGCAGAAGAAGAATATGGAGGCTCCGTTGGCATGTAGGTTTCGTAGAAGTCACCCGTATTGGACATCTCGGCAGATGTGTGCAATGGATGAGAATGCTAGGGAGATGTGGGGGGTGTAGTGCATGGCTAGGAAAATCCCGGTTATAATTTGTATGATTAGGCAGAGTCCTAGTAGGGAGCCGAAGTTTCATCATGAGGATAGATTTGGCGGTGCGGGTAGGTCAATTAGAGAGCTGTTTAGGATTTTAAGAAGGGGGTGGGTTTTTCGTGTGGTCATTAGGTTTTTGTAGTTGAATAACAACGAGGGTTTTTCAGGCCTTAGGTTCTGGTTAGTGTCCAGATAAAAATAATGTCTTATCTAGTCTTTGTGTTTTTTATATGTTTGATTTTAACATTGGTGTGGGTTGCGTCAAATCCCTCCCCTTATTATGGTGCGGCGGGGCTGGTAAGTTCGGCCATAGTTGGGTGTAGTATTTTGGTTGGGGTGGGGTACTCGTTTATTTCTTTAGTGTTATTTTTAATTTATTTAGGGGGTATGTTAGTGGTGTTTGTCTATACTGTAAGTCTGGCAGCGGAGCCGCATCCTGAAGCACTTGGAAGTCAGGCTGGTGTTTATTTCTTAGGTTACTTTTTTGCATTCGTGTTGTTAGGGGGTGGGATTATTGGGGGGTGGGATGTAGTTGGATTAAATTTGGAGGTTCGTACTTCATCTGGGATGTGTTTAGTTAGTGTCGATTTTATTGGGGTTCCTTTGTTGTATTCTTGAGGGGGGTTTGACTTGTTGGTTTGCGGGTGGGCTTTGTTGTTAGTATTATTTGTTGTGCTAGAATTAACCCGTGGGTTATTTCGTGGGGGTCTTCGTTCAGTTAGAAGGGGGTTGGCATTGTTGTTAAGATTGCAATAGTGAGGGTTATAATGAATGTTGTTAGATAGGCCTTGATAAGGCCTTTTTGTGCCGCTGTTTTTTTAATGGGGGCCAGGGTTGTGTGGGCTAATCCTTGTGGGCCTGTTTTTTCTAGTCAGGTAATATCATGGAGGTTAGTTGTTTGTCCTAATTTTAGGGGCAGTTGGGGCAGGTTTCGATGAAGTATGTTGAAAAAGCCTAGTTGACTGGAGAATAGGTGGAGTGAGGCTGGTTTGTACGGGAGGGTTAGGGATGTCTGTTTGGCGATCTCTAAGGCAACGGCTAACCCAACTGCTGTGATTAGAAGGGCCAGGAGTTTGAAGTCTATGGGCATTGTTAATATTGGTGTTTTTGTTGGGAGTATTGTTGTTGACAAGATTAGTCCGGCAAGAATGCTGCCCAAGGTTAGGCGGGTTATTGAGTTTACAAGAGCGGGGCTGTTCTCGTTTGTTGGGATTAGGGTCTGGGTCCGTGGGGGGTTCATTTGTACGTAGAAGATAATTCGTAGGCTGTACACGGCGGTTAATATTGTTGCGATGATTGTGAGTAGTAAGGCCCAGGTATTAAGGAGTGAAACATTTATTGTTTCAATAATTGTGTCTTTGGAGTAAAATCCTGCCAGGAATGGTGTGCCTATGAGGGCTAGGGTGCCGATGGTTAAGCATGACGAGGTGATTGGTAGTGTTTTTTTGACTCCCCCCATCAGTCGGAGGTCTTGTTCGTTTGCTAAGTTGTGGATGATTGAGCCCGAGCAGAGAAATAGAAGGGCTTTAAAGAATGCGTGTGTTGAGATGTGGAGAAAGGCCAGTTGTGGTAGACTAAGTCCAATTGATACTATTATTAGGCCCAGTTGACTGGAGGTTGAGAAAGCAACGATTTTTTTAATGTCATTTTGAGTGGTAGCGCAGATTGCTGTAAAGAGGGTGGTTGTTGCCCCAAGGCAGAGGCAGATTGTTAGGGCTAAGGGGCTCTTTTCCATCAGGGGAAAGAATCGAATTAGGAGGAAAATTCCTGCTACTACTATTGTGCTTGAGTGAAGTAGGGCTGATACTGGGGTGGGTCCTTCTATGGCTGCTGGAAGTCACGGGTGGAGGCCGAATTGTGCGGATTTTCCTGTTGCTGCTAGGATTAGGCCCATTAGTGGGATAATGTTTGGTGTTTTTAGTTGTGTAAATATTTGTGGGAACTCCCATGTTGATATGTTTATAGCTAGTCAGGCAATGGCCAAGATGAGTCCAATGTCTCCGATTCGGTTGTAGATGATTGCTTGAAGAGCTGATGTGTTTGCGTCAGATCGGGCGGATCATCAGCCGATTAGTAGGAAGGATATGATGCCTACCCCCTCTCAGCCGATAAATAGTTGGAATATGTTGTTTGCTGTTACTAGGGTAATCATGGAGATTAAAAAGATTAGTAGGTATTTAAAGAATCGGTTAATAAGTGGGTCGGTTTTTATGTACCAGGAGGCAAACTCTAAAATCGACCAAGTGACAAATAAGGCAATGGGGGTAAAGGTGAGAGAGTACTGGTCGAATAGAAAGCTTAGGTTGATGCTAAAGTTAGAGACGGTAAATAGGTGGATGTGTATAATTGTGATCTCTACTCCGCTGTTGATAAATGATATGAGTGGGATTGTACTAGTTATGCAGGCTATTACTACGGCTGTTTTGACATGCGTTAAGTTTCATTTAGGGCCGAGGGTGTCTGGTTTAAAGGCGGTCAATGTTGGGAAGGTAAGGATAATTAGGGTAGTGAGGATTGTGGTTTGGGTAAGTATAGAATGCATGGACTTTTACTTGGATTTGCACCAAGGTTTGTGGCGCCTAAAGCCAGTGGATGACTTCTATCCTTTAAAAGTGAGAGGTCTGGGGGTTTAGTCCCAGGTACTAGAATTAGCAGTTCTTGTATTAATGGGCCCTCTCGGTATATAAGAAGGTTTTAGCTTCTATTTTTAGATCCACAGACTAATGTTTTATTTTAAACTATATTTACAGGGGCAAAAGCCGGTAAAAAGTTCTGGCTTTGTAGTTAGTAGGACTAGTGGGACTAGGTGGAGGGCTATTAGTAGGTGTTCTCGTGTATGAGTGGGGTTGTTGATGATTAGGTGTGTTGGAAGTTTTCCTCGCTGGGTCATGAGAAACATGTAGAGTGAGTATGATGCGGCTAACAGGGTTCCCAATCCTGTAAGAATAATTGTAGTGTTGGCCCAGTTGAACAGGGAGGAGATGATAAGTAGTTCTCCTATTAGATTAATTGATGGGGGGAGGGCAAGATTGGCGAGGCTGGCAATGAGTCATCAGAATGTTATTAGGGGCAGGATAATGTGTAGTCCACGGGTTAGTAGGAGTGTTCGGGAGTGTGTTCGTTCGTAATTGGTATTGGCTAGGCAGAATAGTAAGGAGGATGTAAGACCATGTGCGACCATAAGAAAGATTGCCCCGTTAAGGCTCCATTGTGTTTGAATTAGTGTTGCGCAGATCACGAGGCCCATGTGGCTGATAGATGAGTAGGCGATTATTGATTTTAGATCTGTTTGTCGTAGGCAGATTGAGCTGGCTATTAGAATACCCCAAAGGGCCAGGATCAGGAGCGGGTAGGTTAGGGTGTTTGTAAGTGGGGATAAAGTTGTGGAGATTCGGATAATCCCGTATCCCCCCAATTTCAGTAGAATTGCTGCTAGGACCATAGAGCCAGCAATAGGGGCCTCTACGTGGGCTTTTGGGAGTCATAAGTGAAGGCCGTATATGGGCATTTTTACCATAAAGGCTAGTAGGCAGCCGTACCACAGGGCAGTGTTGCTTCATGAATTTTGTAGTTCTGGTTGAAGGGCATGCAGGAGTGGCATGTAGGTTAGGAGAAGTGATTTGTTAAGGTGGAGGATAGCGATTAGGAGGGGGAGAGAGCTTGCGAGTGTGTAGAATAGAAAGTAGGTTCCTGCGCTTAGGCGCTCTGCCTGGTGGCCCCACCGAGTGATTACGACTAGTGTTGGGATAAGTGTGGCTTCGAATATGACATAGAACATGGTAAGGTCGGAGGCCGAGAATGTTGTAATTAGGAAGATTTGAAGGGCGGTAAGTGTTAGTAGGTATATTCGCTTGCGGGGGAGGGGTTCTTGGTGTAGGTGGTTCTGGCTGGCTACTGATATAAGGGGCAGTAGTCAGCAGGATAGTACTAGAAGTGGTGCTGACAAGGGGTCAATGGTTATTAGTTTGTTGGAGAAGGATAGTTCTAGGTTTATTGGGCATTTAAGTCATAATAGGCTGATCGCTGCGATTAGAATAGAGTACAGTGTGTGTGCAATAAATAGAAGTGAGGGGCTCAGGAAGAGTGTGGTTGGGATAAGTATTGCTGTTGGGATGAGAATTTTTAGCATTGTAGGATATTTAGACTATTTAGATGGTCATTTCCGTGCGTTCGTGAGGTTGCAACTATGAGTGCAAGACCTGTTCCGGCTTCACAGGCTGAGAAAGCAAGAATAATGACTGGTAGGGGGGCGATTGTTGGAAGCTGTAGGGTTAGGGAAAAGAAGGATAGAAGGATAAACAGGGCGAGTATTATTCCCTCAATGCATAGGAGAGCTGAGATAAAATGGGTTCGATGGATGGATAGGCCGAGGATGCTAAATATAAAGGCCGAGTTCAATGTAAAGTGGATTGGGGTCATTTAGAGATCTCGTAGGATCGAGGTTTACTAAGTCGAAATTAGTTGTCTTGTTTAGACTAATCTCTAATTCGGCCCACTCTAGTCCGCCCTGGTATCATTCGTAGATGAGGCCAGCGGCAAGGTGAACTAAGATAATTGTTGCTCAGTTCATTATAGGAGTGGGGGGTGTGAAGTTGGTGGCCCATGGAAGTGGGAGTAGTAGGGCGATTTCTAGGTCGAATAGTAGGAATAGGATTGCGACGAGAAAGAATCGGGATGAGAATGGAAGGCGGGCTGTGCCTTGTGGGTCAAATCCGCATTCGTACGGGGATAGTTTTTCTGAGCTGAGGTACGGCATTGGAAGTCAGAAGGCAATAGTGATTAATACTAGTGAGATGGAGAAGGATAGTGCAATTATAAGTAGGGTTACCACTACTCTTTCTTAGTTTAGGACTAAGGTTTAATGAGTGGAAGTCATTTGTATTAGTTATACTAAAAGAGTAGGAGCCTCATCAATAAATTGAAACATATAGGAAGAGTCAGACGACATCTACGAAGTGCCAGTATCATGCGGCGGCTTCAAATCCGAAGTGGTGATGGGTGGTGAAGTGGTGTTTAATTTGACGAATTAGGCAAACCAGGAGGAATGTTGAGCCAATTATCACGTGGAGTCCGTGAAAGCCTGTGGCTACAAAGAAGGTTGATCCGTAGACACTGTCTGAGATGGTAAAAGGTGTCTCATAGTACTCTATTGCTTGGAGTGCTGTGAAATATAGGCCCAGGAGGATTGTTAAAGAGAGGGCTTGGGTGGCCTCTTTTTGGTGGCCTTCTATAATTGAGTGGTGTGCTCATGTTACTGTGACCCCAGAGGCTAGTAGGACTGCTGTATTTAGGAGGGGGACTTCAAATGGGCTCAGTGCGTAGACTCCATTTGGGGGTCATTGGCCGCCCAGTTCTGGGGTTGGAGCGAGGCTAGAGTGGTAGAAGGCTCAGAAAAAGCCAATAAAGAAAAATACTTCTGATACAATGAATAGTAGTATTCCGTATCGGAGGCCTGTTTGGACTTGAGGGGTATGATGTCCTTGGAAGGTGCCTTCTCGTGTAATGTCTCGTCATCATTGGTATATTGTTAGAAGTGTTAAGAGCAGGCCTGTGTTTATTAGGGCGGGGTTGTTAAGGTGAAATCACATGGCCAGTCCAGATGTGAGTAATAGGGCTGCGATGGCCCCGGTGAGAGGCCAGGGGCTTGGGTTTACTATGTGGTAGGCGTGGGTTTGATGGGTCATTACACATTTTCTTGTAGATAGAGGCTTAAAAGTAGGACGAAGACATAGGCTTGGATTATTGCTACAGCAAGTTCAAGGATGGTTAGAAGCAGGAGAATAATGAAGGTAACTAAGGCGGTGGTGGGTAGAATTGGAATAATGGTGACGATTGCTGTTGAGATAAGTTGGATCAGTAGGTGGCCTGCGGTTAGATTAGCGGTTAGTCGGACCCCCAGGGCTAAGGGGCGAATGAACAGGCTGATTGTTTCAATAATGATTAGGATGGGGATAAGAAGGGCGGGGGTTCCTTCTGGTAGCAGGTGTCCGATTGAATTAGTTGGTTGATTTCGGAGGCCTGTTAGTACAGTGGCTAGTCATATTGGGATAGCTAGGCCCATGTTCATAGAGAGTTGTGTTGTTGGGGTGAAGGTATATGGTAGGAGTCCGAGCAGATTTATAAGGATTAAAAATAGTAGTAGGGAGATTAGGGTCATTGTTCATTTCTGCCCCTTGTAGGTGATTGGGGTTATTAGTTGTTTCGTGATAGTTTTGATCAGTAGCAGTTGAAGGTTGGAGGTTCGGTTGGATAGAAGGCGATTGGAGCGGGTAAAGATAAGTGTGGGGGGCAGGATGACTGCTAGAAGGATTAGGGGGACTCCTAAGAGTTGTGGGGTTGCGAATTGATCAAAGAGGCTTAGGGTCATGGTCAAAGTCATGTGTCGGTTTCTTGTTTGTTTGTTTGGTATTGTATGGGTGGATTGTGAAAGCGGGCATTTTGGGTCTTAGTAAGAAATAGTGTTGTTAAGGTAAGTCAGGACAGAATTATAATGAGCAATCATGGGCTGGGGTTGAGTTGAGGCATTCATTTAGGGGCTTTGTGGCCCTTCTTTAGCTTAAAAGGCTAATGCTTTAAAAGCTTCTTAATGATGAGGTTAGGGTTTGTGTGACCCAGTTTTCGAAGTGGTTGATGGGGCAGGATTCTACTGTGATGGGCATGAAGCTGTGGTTTGACCCGCAGATTTCTGAACATTGGCCATAGAAGAGTCCTGGGTGAGTTGTAGTGAAGGATGTTTGGTTCAGTCGACCTGGGATTGCGTCTGTTTTTACTCCCAGTGCAGGGATGGCTCAGGAGTGTAGGACATCCTCTGAGGAAATAAGCATGCGAATTGGGGATTCTATTGGTACTACCATTCGATTACCCACGTCTAGGAGTCGAAAGAAGCCTTTTTCTAGTTCTTGTGTTTGGGTTATATAGGAGTCAAATGACAGATTTTTATAGTCTGAGTACTCATAGCTTCAGTACCACTGGTGGCCTAGTGCTTTGATTGTGAGGCAAGGGCTGTTAATTTCGTCCATTAGGTAGAGGATGCGTAGGGAGGGGAGGGCAATTAGGATTAGAATGACAGCGGGGAGTACTGTCCAGATGATCTCAATCATTTGTGCGTCTGTGGCGTGGGTGTTGGTGAGTTTTGTTGTAAGAGTTGACATAATGATGTAGAATACTAGGGTGCTAATTAGAATAACGATTATCAGAGCATGGTCGTGGAAGTGTATTAATTCTTCTATAATGGGGGAGGCTGCGTCTTGGAAGCCCAATTGGGAGGGGTGTGCCATTAAGGCCCACAGAGGATAAGTCTGTGATTTAGCGCTGACAGAGCTATGTAATGGTTTTACTAGGGCCTTATTGAGAAAGAAGTGTAAAAGGAGATGCGACTGGCTTGAAACCAGTATAAGGTGGTTCGATTCCCCCCTTTCTTGGGCGGGTGTTATTTAGTTTGAACAAAAGTGGGCTCCTCGTAAGTGTGGTACGGAGGAGGGCAGCCATGGAGTCACTCCAGGTTGGTGTAAGTTGTGTCTGTTGAATGTACTTCTCGTTTTGCTGAGAAGGCCTCTCAGATAATGAAGACTATGAGGATTACTCCTACGATTGAGATTATTGACCCAATTGAGGAAATAATATTTCAAATAGTGTAAGCATCTGGGTAGTCTGAGTATCGTCGGGGTATTCCCGCTAGGCCAAGAAAGTGCTGTGGGAAAAAGGTTATATTGACTCCGACAAAGGTTACTCCGAAGTGAATTTTTGTTCAGGTGGAGTGAAGAGTATAGCCTGAGAATAGAGGGAATCAGTGGATAAATCCTGCTATGATTGCGAAAACGGCCCCCATGGACAGGACATAGTGAAAGTGGGCGACTACGTAGTAAGTGTCATGTAGGACTACGTCTAGTGATGAATTGGCGAGGACAATGCCTGTAAGTCCTCCGACTGTGAATAGGAAAATGAATCCGAGCGCCCATAGCATGGCAGCGCTTCATTTAATTTTTCCTCCGTGCAGGGTTGCCAGTCAGCTAAATACTTTGACGCCAGTGGGGATCGCGATAATTATAGTTGCAGATGTGAAGTAGGCGCGGGTGTCGACATCTATTCCCACAGTGAATATGTGATGGGCTCAGACAATGAACCCGAGAAAGCCAATGGATACCATTGCTCATACTATGCCCATGTATCCAAAGGGCTCTTTTTTGCCAGCGTAGTATGTTACGATGTGGGAGATCATGCCGAACCCAGGCAAAATAAGGATATAGACTTCAGGGTGGCCAAAGAACCAGAAAAGGTGTTGATATAGGATGGGATCTCCTCCCCCGGCCGGGTCAAAGAAGGATGTATTAAGGTTTCGATCTGTGAGTAGTATGGTGATACCTGCGGCTAGTACGGGGAGGGACAGGAGAAGGAGAACTGCTGTGATTATAACGGATCAGACAAACAGGGGAGTTTGGTATTGTGATATAGACGGGGGCTTTATATTGATACAAGTGGTGATAAAATTAATGGCCCCTAGAATTGAGGAGACTCCAGCCAGGTGGAGGGAGAAGATGGTTAGATCAACGGAGGCCCCAGCGTGGGCCAGATTACCGGCAAGGGGAGGATAAACTGTTCACCCGGTGCCCGCGCCAGCTTCTACGCCAGAGGAGGCTAAAAGAAGGAGGAGGGAGGGGGGTAGGAGTCAAAAGCTTATATTATTTATCCGTGGAAATGCTATGTCAGGGGCCCCGATTATTAGTGGGACGAGTCAGTTTCCGAATCCGCCGACCATAATGGGTATAACCATGAAGAAAATTATAACGAAAGCATGGGCGGTAACAATTACGTTATAGATTTGATCATCGCCAAGGAGGGCTCCGGGCTGGCTTAGCTCTGCGCGAATTAGTAGGCTTAGAGCGGTTCCCACTATGCCGGCCCATGCTCCAAAAATTAGGTATAGGGTTCCAATGTCTTTGTGATTAGTTGAAAATAGTCAGCGAGTGATGGTCACAGGTAAGATGGCCGAGTGTCCAGGTGGTAGGTTGTAGTCCTATTTACAGGGGTTTTATTCCCTTTCTTATCATAGCCTCGAGGTGTCATTTACACGCCAAGTTGCAAACTTGGAATTGAGATTTAGGATCTCCGGGGCTTCTCCCGTTTTTTACTAACGGGAGAAGAGATAGATAGAAGCTCGCTGGATAGAGCGATTAGCTGTTAATTAATTGTTTACGGGATCRAGGCCCGTGTATCTAGTAAGGTCTTAGCTTAATTAAAGCATCTGGGTTGCAGTCAGAGTATGTAGATTAGAGTTTTACAGGTCTTAGGCAGAAATTAGAGGGTTTATTCTCTATTTAGGGCTTTGAAGGCCCTTAGTTTGGTGTTAACTTAAATTTCTGTATTAGGGTTTTATTAGTGGGGTTAGGGGGAGGGCTAGGATCGACGAAGGAAGGGCGATTGACAGTAGTAGAGTAGAGGTGTTGGGTTTTAGTCGTCATTTGCTTGAAGTTTTTGTTGGGCTGGGTGACACGGTTACTGACAGTGAGTATGAGAGTCGTAGGTAGAAGAACAGGCTCAGTAATGTTGATATGGCTAGCATAGTCGCTAGGGGGGTCATGTTTTGTGCTAGTAGTTCTTCTAGGGTTAATCATTTTGGTATGAAGCCGGATAGAGGGGGTAGGCCCCCTAATGATAGTAGGGTTATTATTGTCAGGGGGGCTAGTATTGGGGATGTCGTTCATGTTGTTGTTAAGTCTTGGGTGGTTTTGGTCGAGGAGAAGATTAGAGAGAGTATTATAGGCGTTGAAATTAGGATGTATATGGTGAGGTTGAGGAGGGCTAGTTTATTGGACTTTGTGACGATGGTGGCTATTCATCCTAGGTGGGCGATGGAGGAGAATGCGATGACTTTTCGTAATTGTGTTTGGTTTAGTCCTCCCAACCCCCCCACAACTACTGACAAGGATCCTATTACTGTGAGGGTTAGTATGGAGGCCTGGTTTCATGTAAGAAGGAGCAGGGTCATTGGGGCAAGTTTTTGTCATGTGATAATGATTAGTCCGGTTTTGAATGAGGATCCTTGTAGGACTTCTGGTAATCAGAAGTGGGTGGGGGCCAGTCCTAATTTTATTGCTAGGGCTACAGTCAGAAGTGTTTGGGCTAGGGGGTTTTCTAGTTGCAGGATGCTTCATTGGCCGGTTGCTTGGGCATTTATTACGCTGGAGAATAGGATTAGGGCGGATGCTGCTGCTTGTGTGAGGAAGTATTTTGTTGAAGCTTCTGTTGCTCGTGGGTGGTGAGATTTTGAAATAATTGGCAGGATTGCAAGGGTGTTTAGTTCGAGTCCTATTCATGCAGGGAGCCAGTGGAAGCTGGCCATGGTGATAATAGTTCCTGTGGCAAGGCTAAGAATTAAGATTGAGGTAATTATAGGGCTCATTGATAAAGGAGGGGTTTTAACCAACATTTTCGGGGTATGGGCCCGAGAGCTTATTTAGCTGACTTTATTAGGAAATAGTATAATGGGAGTACAGGAAATTTTGGGTTTTCTGGTGCAGGTTCAATTCCTGTTTTTCTAAGGAAGCGAGAGGATTTGAACCTCTGTTGTTTACTCTATCAAGGTAATCCTTTATAATTCAGGCACATTTCCTAGGTGGGTTGAACTGGTGGGATGCCTACTAAGAAGATTGGGAAGGAGATGTGTCATAGGCAGAGGGCTAGGGTGATGGGTAGGAATTGTTTTCATAGAAGATGTATTAGTTGGTCATAACGAAAGCGCGGGTATGAGGCGCGTACTCAAAGAAACCCGATGGATAGAAGGATAGTTTTGGCTATTATGTTTATTGGGAAATTTTCTGGGTTTTGTAGGATGCCCGGGCTAATAAATAGGATACACGAGAGAGAGTTTATTAGAAGAATGTTGGCATATTCTGCAAGGAAAAAGAGGGCGAAAGGTCCTGCTGCGTATTCTACGTTGAATCCGGAGACAAGTTCTGATTCGCCCTCTGTTAAGTCAAATGGTGCTCGGTTAGTTTCTGCTAGGGTGGAAATATATCATATTATTATGAGTGGTCAGGACGAGAATAGAAGTCAATTGTATTTTTGTGTGATGGAGAGTATTTGTAGTGAGAATCCTCCTGCAATTATGACCACTGAGAGTAGGATAATCCCCAGGGTTACTTCGTACGAGATGGTTTGTGCGATAGCTCGAAGGGCCCCTATTAAAGCGTATTTTGAGTTTGATGCCCAGCCAGATCATAGGATAGAGTAGACGGCTATGCTGGAGACTGCTAGCATGAACAATAGGCCGAGGTTGAGTTCTGTTAGGGCGTAGGGCATAGGGAGGGGGCTTCAGATTATTATAGCTAGTGAGAGGGCTAGAAGGGGGGCAAGGATTAGTAGAAGTGGGGAGGAGTGGGATGGGCGGACCGGCTCCTTGATAAATAGTTTTACTCCGTCTGCCACGGGCTGGAGTAGGCCTTGGGGGCCGACGATGTTGGGTCCTTTGCGTAATTGTATGTATCCTAGGATTTTTCGTTCTAGAAGGGTTAGGAATGCTACGGCAACTAGGATTGGGAGAATGTACAAGATTGGGTTTACAATAAGGCTTAGGAGTGGGGCCATTGTTGGGGAGAGGACTTGAACCTCTGTATCGGGATCTTAGGGCCCTTACATAACTTGGCTCTGCCACCCCAATTTAAGCCCTGGTTTCGGGCGTAAGTTGTTGTCCTGGTTTAGGTTAAGTTTTTATCAACTATGCTGGAAGGGCTTCTTGTAAAGATAGGCCCTATTTTCCTGGTCCTTTCGTACTGAGGAGAATTTAACATAGATAGAAACCGACCTGGATTTCTCCGGTCTGAACTCAGATCGCGTAGGACTTTAATCGTTGAACAAACGAACCTTTAATAGCGGCTGCACCATTTGGGTGTCCTGATCCAACATCGAGGTCGTAAACCTTCTTGTCGATGGGGACTCTTGAAGAAGATAGCGCTGTTATCCCTGGGGTAACTTAGTTCGTTACTCAGAGTGGCTCTGGGTCAGGTGGTAGTTTGACATGTTTGTCTATGGTGAGGGGGTAGGCCTCTGGCTTGGAAGTTTGGCTTGTTTCCGTAGTCGCCCCAACTGAAAACGTTATGTCATTTTAGCAGAAGGTAGTGGTTTGACATGGGTGTTTTAAGCTCCACAGGGTCTTCTCGTCTTGTGTGTTTATACCAGCTTTTGTACGGGTAGATCAATTTCACTGATTAATCAAAGGAGACAGCTAAGTCCTCATTTAGCCATTCATACTAGTCCCTATTTAGGGGACAAGTGATTACGCTACCTTTGCACGGTTAGGATACCGCGGCCGTTTAATGGTTAGTCACTGGGCAGGCGAGACCTTTAATACTTTTCTTGCTAAAGGCTATGTTTTTGGTAAACAGTTGGGACTTGAGTTTGCCGAGTTCCTTCTTTGATGTTTAATCTTTCTTAAAAGCAGGCCTGTGTTGGGTTAACAGGGGGTAAAATTTTTACCTTGTGGGTGTAAAATTGGGCCTTTTTTGGTCTGTTAATTGTCAGTAGGTGTTCTATGGCTGAGTTACAGGGGTGCTAAGAGAGGGTTTTCTTGTTACTAATTCTAGCATTAGTTCTTCTATAGGGTTATAGAATTACCTGATGGGCCTGTAGGAACGGGGATCCGGGCTGAGATTTTTAAGAGTTCGGCTGTGACGCCTTGGTTTTATGGTGGCTGCTTTAGGGCCCACTGGTTGTAATATTAAGGTTATTCTCTACAACAGGTTGTAGTCTGATTCAATAGAGCTGTACCCCTATTGAATATCTTTCAAGTAGCAAGGGATTACTAGTCAGTGTGTGCGGGAGCTTGAAGTTGAACTAAGATTCTTTTATCAGGTAACCAGCTATCATCGAGTTCGTTAGGTTTTTTGCCTCTACTTCGAGGTCATCCCACTCTTTTGCTACAGAGATGGGTTAGGTCTGTTGGCCGCCTTGAAGTAGCTCATTCGATTTCGGGGGGGCAGACTGAAGTGTCTTTTTGCCTGAGGGTTCTTGCTAGATCATGATGCAAAAGGTACAGGGGTGAATCCTTGCTTTGTATTGCTTATGAGGTTGGTGATATTTCATCTTTCCCTTACGGTACTTTTTACTATCGCGTCGTTATAGGGTTCAATCGCATTTACTGGCTCTGGCAAATGGTTTGTTTGGTTGGCTTGGTAGTTTATGTATGAGTAGGCGAGCTAGATGTGGGCTCAGAAAGGTCAGGGTTTCGCTGACATTTTTTAATTGTAAATTAAATGCTTTGTTTAAGCTACTTTTTGTATTCCAAGCACACTTTCCAGTGCGCTTACCATGTTACGACTTGCCTCATCTGGTGGTTTATGGTTTTATAGTTTTAGCGTCGGTGATTATTGAGGAGGGTGACGGGCGGTGTGTGCGCGCTCCAGGGCTGTTTTTAAAAAAGCACTCTTGCTTGTTTTACTGCTAAATCCGCCTTCTGGTACGAGTTTCATGGGACCGTTTGTCTTTTCTTTGGTAGAAAGTGTAGCCCATCGCTGCCGCCCCATTAGCTACGCCTTGACCTGACGTTTTAGTGATAGGACTATCGTGCTTATTTTTTACCCCTCATGGGATAGGCTGGCGACGGCGGTATATAGGCTGGGTTAGGCTAGGGGGGGTGAGGTTGATCGGGGGGTATCGATTATAGGACAGGCTCCTCTAGGTTGGGTGGAGCACCGCCAAATCCTTTGAGTTTTAAGTTTTTCACTTGTAGTTCTCTGGCGGATATTTAGTGGTATTAATATCTGGGGTTAGGACTAAGCATAGTAGGGTATCTAATCCTAGTTTGTTTCTTAGTTTTAGTGAGTTAAAGGTCCGTGCTTTCTTAAGCGGGGATTCTTTAGATTTAGGTGTTTCACAACTAAATTTTAATTTTTTTTAAGTGGGCTGGGGGAGTTCTAGTCACGCTTTACGCCGTTGGTGTTATTTTAGGCCTTTCGTATAACCGCGGTTGCTGGCACGAAATTTACCGGCCTTATTGAGGGTCATAGCTAGGTCAAGCTTGCGCTTATGGCCTAATGTGAATTACTGCTGATTGCCTGTGGAGGTGTGGCAAAGCAAGGTGTCGTAGGCGAGGATCTTGGTGTGCCTGATACCGGCTCCTTTAATTTTGTTYAGGTTGTTTTGGGCATTTTCACTGGTATGTGGATACTTGCATGTATAATTTTGACTAAAAATAGCGGTAAGTTTAGGATCAAAACTTTGTGTTTTTGGAGAGATTTGGTTCTCATCGCGGCATTTTCAGTGCCGTGCTTTAAAGTATAAGCTAC